AAAATGAAAGATTTAGTTACGATTAGAAATTGACTTTCTATCTTCAGCCATGGATCCCTTACTCATACTTATTCAATTGGAAGTCTTGGTCCAATTCAAAAATTATGTTTCGCAATTTCATAATCCAACTTTGAAATTTATAAGTGACTCATGGATACAAATCACGAGAATGTGTATTTTTTCTCGACTTTCTCATTGAGAGGTAAAGGATTCAATCCTTTTAAGAAATAAAGTTTTTGATCGGAATATGAATAAACCCGAAAGACCCTTTAACTATTAAAAGGTTGATAGAACGAATCACACTTTTACCACTAAACTATACCCGCTACAATATCATTATTGTATACAAATGGACCTTTTGTCCAACAAGGTAATTGAGCATGATCAAGATAGGATCATCAAAGAATCATCAAAATGAGAATGTTGAACTTTTTCGTAGGGAGATCAAAATTGAATGAGATTCGGAAAAGAGGCTTCATTTAATTTATAATTTAAATGAAATAACTAAAATCTTTTGCTGAAGAAGATAGATACCGATCAAAAAAACACTCAAATTCTAACATAAAAATACATTGTGGAAGAATCAAAAGTTTCTTTTTTAGTTCGGAAAATAAAAATAAAATATAACAAGAAAAAGCATGTAAATAATCTTTCTTCTTTTTGTTGTTGCTTAAATATAAAATTTTTATATAAAAATTATTATATAATAATAATAATATAAAAAAACAAGTCTTTTTGTTTTCAAATCAGATAAATCATTTTTATCTATAATTCGTTGGAACAAAAAAAAAGGGCCCGGCCTGGTCAGTACTTAGCCGGGCCGTCAGAATAAGAAGGGCCTTTCAAACAAAACAAAGAGGTCTTCCTTATTTTTCTTTAGTTCGATTGTTGGCACGCCCCTCTTTTAGATAAAGGAAATTCCTGATTTGTGGATCTCTCTCTATATATAATAGAATAGAAAAAGAAGAGTAGAGAAAGAAAGACTCCTTACATTATGTATAATATAGTAATTATCTTTTTCAATTGGGAGAGATGGCTGAGTGGACTAAAGCGTCGGATTGCTAATCCGTTGTACGAGTTATTCGTACCGAGGGTTCGAATCCCTCTCTTTCCGTTTCTGTTGATGACTTGATTTATTTATTTTATTTTCCAATTTTTAAAATCTGAGTTAAACGCGTGGAATAGATAAAATCCTAAGAAAATAGGAAAATTAACCAAGAAAAACCCTTTGTATTTTATTCTTCACGTCCAGGATTACGTCCCGGATCATTAGATAAGAATCCAAAGATAAAGAGAGAAACAAAAAATATCACTACGGTATAAACGAAGAGTTTCAGAGTAAGCATTACACAATCTCCAAGATGATTTTTTGAAAAAAAAAAAGAGAATAGATCTTCCATTTTTCTACCACATAGACTATTTTGACACCAAGAAATGAGTTTTTCTATAAATAAAAATGTATTGTCATAAATCCATTTGGTTTTCATTAACAAAAATTTTCGTTTATATCCAAATTAGATATTGTGGGAGACCCTAAATAGGGTTAGGGTCTTTCACTGGAAAAAGGGTTAAAAATGAGGAAATGGGGGTAAGCCGAATTTATGGCGACTATCCAAGAATTTCAGTGTGCGAATCGAAGGTTCATACTCTCAAACTTATCTGATTTTATCAATTGTTAGGATTTTTTATCGAAGAAATCATGCATTTTCTAGGATATTATTATTAAGGATCTTATCGAAAACTTACAGCAGCTTGCCAAACAAAAGCTAAGAGAAAAAAAAACAGAGGTATGACTGGCATAACATCTACGATTGGATTCAAAAAAGCATAGGCTTCGGGCAATTTGCCGAAGAAAAAACTACTCGAATAAAGGGCAGAATTAATACAGATCAAACTAACGATATTAAGCATAACAGACATTTTGTTCTTGGAGATAATTGTATTTTGATTGAGTTTTTGATATAAGGAACAAGGAAGAAAGTAAGTAAGGTAGACAAAAAATCCTTCTTTTTCTTTGAACCCACCCAACCAAAAATCCTCCAATTCTCAAAGGAGAATAGAAGAAATCATACTTTCATACAATATCTTAATTGAATTCTATGTAATGATCAATAAATTAAGTTGAATTCTATATCTATAATGTATCAAAATCCCAGTACCAATCTATTCTATAGATATATAGATATTTGGACTGCAGTTGACAAACAACAAGTACCAATATTATTGTTTCTTCGTGTAGATTAGAAATTCAAATGGGGCGTGGCCAAGTGGTAAGGCAACGGGTTTTGGTCCCGCTATTCGGAGGTTCGAATCCTTCCGTCCCAGCGCATATCCATTTTTTATGCTACATTATTCCCATAGAAAGAGTGGGGGGGGTGGATATGAATGAATCCATATTAATTTAATAATATGTGTCTCTTCGAATCTCATTAAAAAGAAAGTTCCATAACATATATAAATCTAAATATGTTATGGAGCCGGTGTTTTTTCTTTGAATCTCATTTTATTTAGGTATTTCGTGTTTGACTCTAATCAAAGATTGGAAATCTATGTAACGATTGAGGATTGAGGTAGGGAGGATTTATCCTATCCCTTTATATTTAATATATATTTTATTCATTTTATGACAAGTTATGACAAGAGTCGATAATAATATTATGCAACCCCATGTTAAAGTTAAACAAAATACATATATATCATATAATGATATAAAATGAGAAAATGTTTAGCTTATTATGGTATATATCGTTCTATTCCAATGACAATAAATTTTTGATTTTTGTGAAAAAGATTTGTAATCCTTAAATGATATATATTCTATATATAACAGTGACAACTGGTCAGTCTATCTGAGAGATACGAAAACCCTTCCCTATTTTTTTTTCAATTTGGATTTTCGTAATTGTGATATCAGATCAAAAGAATAAAGATTCAAATCTTAACTTACATCATTTTTTTTATACATGAGATGTATAAAAAATTAGATTGATTTCGTCTTTTCTTTGATCTATTTATTGATTTAAATTAAAATTTAATCAGTGCTGAGTCAATTAAAAAATAAAAACCGATCTTCGTATGAAGATCAAACGTGATTTTTATTGTCCAATTTTATTCAAATTAAATATGTCTAATAATGATGTCTAAATAAGAAACTTTTTCAATTTTAATTTGAAATTTTTTCAAAGTTTTTTCAATGATTCCTTCTAAGTGGAATCTTTGAAAAAGTAGCAAATAGTTTAATCTATCCTATTGAATCGTTTGAAGATACAGATTCAAAAAGTTATTCGTTTATATATTTCTATTTCGTTCTAGGATCTATATATTATTTATGTATGTTAAAAATGCCGTCTTGCTAAAACTTTTTCAGAAAAATAGTTCTCCCATATCATATATAGGCGAAAAAGTATAGATTGTGATGTCTATGGACAGCTAAACCAATGACTATTCATGATTCCATGATTGAATCAATCCCATACTGGTTCCAAATTAGAGGAATGTTATGGTAAAACTTCGTTTGAAACGATGTGGTAGAAAGCAACGTGCGACTTGAAGGACACGATCCATCGTGGATTTTTACATCCATCATTTTCCATTTGTCTAGGAATGAGGGTGCCCTTGACTCGACATTGTTTGTTCTGTTACACTTGACCCCTTCGTTTTTGTTGGGTTGTAAATAGGCCACGATGGAGCTCGAGTAGAAAGGATTAATTCATTTCTCGGGGGCAAGGATCTAGGGTTAATACCAATCAATCAATTGGAACAACTTCGTAAATATATCTTCCATATATAGAAAGAGGAATATAGAAAAAAGGATCCAATTGTAGCAAGTTTTCAATTCAAAAGCAAAATTTGTTGGAATTTATCAAATCTTTTCGATTATAAAGTGTATCACGCGGGAATCAACAGGCCATGGGATTCTTTGCTAGAAAGCAATCAAAAAGGGCATGTTGCTGCCATTTTGAAAGGATTCAGAAGCACCGAAGTAATGTCTAAACCTAATGATTGAAAATAAGCATAAAGGATCTAAGAACAAGGAAACACCATTAGAATTGTCTCAATAGTATCAATAACTCCATCACACTAAAGAATCCAAATAGAATTTTAAACGAGACAAACAAATGGGGGTAAAGACTACTCATCAATAAATGAAATAGACTAAAGATTTTTCCTTTGAGCTATTTCAGAGTTATCCAACTTGAGTTAGGAGTACGAATGGTTTTTCCTTTTCAGGAATAAAAAAAGACTTAAATCATAGTCTAATTGATTTTATAGGCCCATTTGTCATTTAATTTATTAGAATTGCATACATAGACAAAACTTCGAATCAAATCATTTTTTCTCGAGCCGTACGAGGAGAAAACTTCCTATACGGTTCTAGGGGGGGTATTGTTGATCTACGTCTATCCCAATGAGCCGTCTATCGAATCGTTGCAATTGATGTTCGATCCAGAAGAGAAGGAAAAGATCTTAGAAAAGTGGGCTTTTATGATCCAATGAAGAATCAAACTTATTTAAATGTTCCCCTTATTCTATATTTCCTTGAAAAAGGTGCTCAACCCACGGGAACTGTTCAGAATCTTTTAAAAAAAGCGGAAGTTTTTAAGGAACTTTCGTCTAATCAAATGAAATTCAATTAAAGAAATACCAGGGGGGGTAGCAGTTTGTATATAACTTTGTATAATTTTTTTGTACTTATTTTTTTTATTTCCCCCCCTTTTTTCTGCTGTATTCGTATTTATTTAGCATTGTTTCCGTTAAATCCGATGGTCTAAAATGACAGACAAAACCTTAGTTTATTGATCTACTAAATATAAAATTAGGACATTTCCTTCAATTGTGTGGTTTTCATTGCAACTCAACTAACCATCAAGGAATCTATTTTGCTTATTCCACTTAGATTGATGAAATACATTATGGACTAAAAACCCGAAATTTTTTTCAATTCTTCCTTTTTGATTCTTTCAGTTATCTTTTTTCTATCTATCTAGATTAGATATATA